CCAGAATGCAAGCTATAACAATAACGAATGTCTTGCATAGTAGCATATATAAGCTATATAGAGTTGCTAGCTATACTTGTATATAGACTAGATAGCTACTTTACAAGAATAGCTACTTTAGTATATAGCAATATAGGCTCTACTACTCTATAAGCTAACTATAGACTCTTACGAGGTATGCTCTCAAAGCGAGTGAGTATACAAACGATAGATATAATGCTCAATTATAGCCATATAATGTTAATGTATTTGATTCAAAGCCAGACTAGTCAGTAAGTAAAGCTCTTCCATTAAGACCCCGCTTGAGGAAGCAACCAAGCTTTCTCCTCTAGTCTCTTGCCTCGTCAGCAAGCTCTTCTATTCTCGTCTCCTTGCCTAGTCCGAAAGCCGTAGCCATCTCAGACTTTTCTTTTGTCGAGTGAAGTCCTGGAGTTACTGCCTCCCTCCTTTTGCTTTTTGAAACCCTTAGTCTATATGTCTATATTGCAACACTATTTTTGTTAGATGCCCCACTACAGTAAAGTCGTCTTTGCCCCGGGTTCAAGGGGCGCTTCATATTTGGATATAGCAAATTTCTGGCTAAATGGACGGTTTCGTGTGTCGGGGTTAAGCATTTACAAGAATAGCCGGGTAATGAGATAGACACTCTTTCAGGCGGCATTGAATGCGCATATGATAAGAACAAGACGGATGAACTTCACCCCTGAAATCATTTCCTGCGCCCACGTGTAACGGTAGGCAGGAATGCTAATTAGTTTGGGGGGTTCGCTAGCTCGGATAGGACAGTCTTTCTGAAGGGGGGAGGAAGCTTGAGTCTTTTTTACATCGTAAGAAAATCAGTCTGTAAGGAAGCTTTAGTTCCACTTCTCTTGAAGCGTAATACTCTTCTTGCCTATCCCCGGGAGCTTGATTTCACACTAACAGGTTTGAAGGAAATTTCATTAACTAACCCTTTCTTACACTCACTACTTCATCACCTGCGGACGGATACAGCGCTTACTTGATTGGCTCAAAACCTTACCTTGGAATTTTGCCTTAAAATATATATTTCGTAGCAGGATTAGAAGAGGGTGTCACCCGAACATTCATCTTATTTATTCACCCCAAGCCGGTTCATCTTTGCTTCCTTGCATGCCGCTTTGTTAACAACCGGCGAGACTCTCCTTCTCAAGCCAACCCCAGGCCGGGACGATACTTTCTTTGAGCTACTGGGGTGCTACTTTCTACCCTAGATCTTCTCATTGCGTTCAAAGGAATGCCCCTCTACAACCGCCTAGAATTCGTGAAAAAAAATGACTTTATTCGCTTATCCTGTTTGCGTTCTACTCCAACTTTCCAGGCTAACTACTAAGCTTTCCAGGTTCGCTACTATAGTTGAACTCGGGTTTCCCTACAAAGTCTTTCTTAATTGGCCCTTACCTGCCCTGCCCGTACTATAAACTAGATTGAGCACCAGAACCGAACTAAGGCTCGTTCCATTATAAATTTATCCTAAAGCTTGAAAGCAATGCTGATTAGCACAGAAAGCCAGGCAGGAAGTATTTTCTTTGAAGAATTGAACAAAACTCCAATTGATGTAAATCATTAAAACGTTTCTTGAATGAAAAATAGTAACTAAGGCAGGTTCAAAGCCATATTATAGATAGGATAAACCCATTACATTCGGGTTTTCTATTATAAAATTCCTTATACCCGCTGAGGTCTGTAAGCCTAACTTCATATGGATTAGTAAGGATCAACTGGGAAAAAACTCAACGTTGCGAGCTCCAAAAGTGATCCTGGAAGGCCCACGGGTAAGCATTCGAAGTCGTGATTGGCAGAGAAATGGCTCGTGCGAGCACAAACCAAAGGAAGGTGCCAAGCCGAAGTGTACAAATCTCATAGGTCAATATCTGCTCAGTCTCTGTTAGCTGCTTCAGTAGGATTCAGGTCTTTTCTTTCTACTTTCTTCGATCAAATCATGGCTCCCGCGTGCTAGGCCATAATTGTATTCTGGTCCGACGTGCCCACGATCCTTGGCAATAGAGGCAATAGATTCCTAGCTAACTCCTCTTCCCCAATCACCAACTGGGTAAATTCTTCGGGAGACCAGTTGGATGGCAAGTCCGCTCCTATTTCCTCTATCTTCCCTTGAAAGAAACGAGAAATATCATAAAAGGTTTCACTCATATCTTGTGGAGAAGAAGAAGGCAGCTCATTTCGGACCCCAGTGGATGCCTCAGAAGCGGAACTATTGGAATGAGCACGGCTAGCCGAATGACCAGTTTCTCATACGCGGGATCATAAATCGAATTAGAAACTTCGATTTGCAGAAAATCACCTTGTTCCATAGTTCGCGGGTCAAGGTTCGACTCATACTGATTAATATAGAGTCCACGATTGAGTGGCATTTGGTCTATAGAATCTCTTTGTCTGATTCGCCACACTGGGGTGAAGGGATTTGAACTCTTCCTCTTCCACGACCCCACATAAAATCACGAGAAAGAAGGGCAGGTTGATGATATGTCAAAAGAATATAATTATCGAAGCATTGAGACCTATTTCAGTGAGAATTACCCTGATATTGTATTTATTGTATTTGAAACCTTTGATTTGAAGAACGAAGCAGTAAGATTTGTTCGACTTTCTATATAACCCAACTTTGAGAGGTTATCTCAAGACTCTTCTCAAGAACATACAGTTGTAAATGGCATAGAGAAGATATCTTTAATGCATGTTATCTCTTACTTTTGTGAAGAATATAGCATTTTTATAAATAGAAAGTTGATATCTTTCTCATGGGATTTTTCCATGTTATAACATGTGCCATCACCCAAAGTACTTACTCCCAAAAGCCTCGCCCTGCTCTTCCCACCTCTAAAGGGCGACATAGAGGGTACTTTACTTTTTCCCTATCTAAACTATATCAACATAGCCCACTATCAAACTCATCCGCTTGTACATTCTTGGTGTCATACTCACTCGTAAATTCTTGGTGTCATAATTTTTTATTTTCAGGTGTGATCGGTCTAATCCTTGGAATAATTAGTTCTCTTTGAAATAATTATGATTTTCTCTTTGAACTCGTCCCGGAATGGGCATTATGGCAAAGAACAAGAAGAAGACAAAAGGAGAAATTTGTCCAATAGTCACAAATGGTGCCTCCACAGGTTGACATCCGATCCAACCTAGTAGTAAGCGATCCGCCAAAAACAACAAATATATTATATGATAAATCGGGCGAAATTTTGCACTACGTACATACATACTTTGATTTAAAAAGGGTAAAGCCAACAGACATATAAAAACTGGTGCTATTGCGGCTACACCTCCCGCTTTGTCAGGTATACTACGAAGAATGGCATGGATCGGTAGGAAATACCATTCCGGCACAATATGAGGCGGGGTGGGCATCGGATTAGCAGGTATATAATTGTCGGGATGCCCCAAAACATTAGGAGCATAAAAAATGAAAATGGAAGAAAAGATAGCAAAAGCTACCCAACCTACTAGATCCTTTACATAATAATAAGGGTAAGAAGCAATTTTATCCGTATATGAATTTATACCTAATGGATTATTTGATCCATATTGATGCAATGCGCCCAGATGAAGAATACTGGCGCCTACTAAAAGAAAGGGGAGTAAATAATGAAGACTAAAAAAACGATTTAAGGTGGCATTGCCCACGGAGAAACCACCCCAAAGCCAAGTCACTATGGTATCTCCTACTACAGGTATGGCGCTAGCTAAGCTTGTAATTACTGTAGCTCCCCAAAAGCTCATCTGACCCCAAGGTGGTACGTATCCTATAAAAGCTGTCACAATCATTAATAGGAAGATTACAACTCCGCTACACCGAACAAATTCCCTAGGACTGCTATAACTCCCATAATATAGACTACGAAACATATGAAAGTGAACCACAATGAGAAACATACTTGCCCCATTAGCATGCATATAACGGAGAAACCAGCCCCCTTCAACATCTCTCATAATGTGTTCTACGCTGTTGAAAGCTAGATCCACATGAGGTGTGTAATGCATAGCTAAAAAAACGCCAGTCACTATCTGAATGACTAAACAAATACCAGCTAACGGACCGAACCCCGCCCAATAATTAAGATTGCTCGGGGTTGGATAATTTATCAAATGCTGATTAAGTATGGAGAATATAGGTTGTTTAAGAAGAGAGAATCGTTGGTTCCTTATAGTCATTTCATTCTCTTTTCTATTGTGTATCCTGACAACTCTTAAAGTAAAGAAAGCACACCGCTTGCCTATTCCGCCTAAGCGGCCCGGTGCACTTTTCTTTAGAATAGAATGAATTAGAAGAGAGTAGGTGAGGTCTTTCCTCACAAACAAATGGAATGGGAATAAGGCTTTTTCATTCAGCGCAGTTGCAGCCTTATTATATAGATCTAGATAAAGGACAAAGCACTGGTCACGTTACAGCTACTGTGTTGACTGTAACTATAAAACGAGAATTCATTTTCATTAAGCTTCCACAATCGATTCGTGAGCACAGACGATTTGATAACAGAGAACAGTAACTCTTTCTTAAAGGGCTAATAAAGAGATAGAACACTCTTTCCTACTCCAGGCAAGTACTACGGTACGCATACGGACTCTAACTCCAGCCTACTGCTCCGTACAGAGTAAGGATTCAGGGCTTTCAAAAAATGTTATGTTAGGTTCTTAGTAGCAATCGGATACTTTTTCTTCTTTTACTTCATACAGCCTTTCGTCTCCTTGATAGCAGGAAGTTCTCCAAAAGTATGAAAGGCTGGAGGACTTTGTATCATCCATTCCGGTGTGTTTGGATTTTGTTCAACAGCCCAAGGACTTGGAGCGCATCTTTTGTTGTTTCCACTGCTTGAAGTGATTGTTACGACCACGAAGAAACGACAAATCCCAACTACGGATATATAAGAGCCAGAACTGCTAAGGGCATTCCATCCAGCGTAAGCATCTGGATAATCTGGAATGCGACGTGGCATACCCGAAAGCCCTAAGAAATGCATGGGAAAGAAGGTCGGATTCACCCCGAAAAAAGTGATCCAAAAATGGATTTGACCTAAAGTTTCAGGATATGTCCGACCAAAGATTTTACCTACCCAATAGTGAAATCCTGCAAATAAAGCAAAAACGGCTCCCATAGAAAGTACATAATGGAAATGTGCAACCACATAATAAGTATCATGTAGAGCAATGTCTAGCCCAGAATTTGCCGGAACTATTCCAGTGAGTCCTCCTATGGTGAACAAAAAGATGAACCCTACAGCAAATAACATGGGTGTTTTGTATTGTATCGAACCTCCCCACATGGTAGCGATCCAACTAAAGATTTTGATTCCAGTGGGGACAGCTATGATCATGGTAGCCGCGGTGAAGTAGGCACGGGTATCAACGTCTAAGCCCACAGTAAACATATGATGAGCCCAAACAAGAAATCCAAGAACACCTATACTGATCATGGCATAAACCATGCCTAGATACCCGAAGACCGGTTTTCCCGAAAAAGTAGAAACGATATGACTTATGATACCGGATCCAGGCAGAATGGGAATATACACCTCTGGATGGCCGAAGAACCAAAAGAGATGCTGGTATAATATGGGGTCTCCCCCTCCAGCGGGATCAGAAAAGGTTGTATTAAAGTTTCGATCGGTTAATAACATGGTAATTGCCCCTGCCAGTACCGGAAGTGATAATAAAAGTGGGAATGCTGTCACTAGAACGGACCACACAAATAGGGGTGATCTATGCATAGTCATTCCAGGTCCACGCATGTTGGAGATAGTTGTTATAAAATTGATAGAACCTAAAATGGATGAAACACCAGATAGATGAGGACTAGAAATTGCTGAATCAACTGCTCCTCCAGAATGGCTGGTAATACCACTTAAGGGCGGATAGACCGTCCACCCAGTGCCGCTACCCACTTCTACTAAGGCTGGGCTTAATAGGAGCAAGAGACTTGGTGGCAACAACCAGAATGAAATATTATTTAATCGTGGAAATGCCATGTCAGGCGCACCTATCAGAATCGGAACAGACCAATTACCAGATCCACCTATCATCGCCGGCATAACCATAAAAAAGATCATTAAAAAAGCGTGAGCCGTTATTAAAACATTATAAAGTTGATGATTCCCACCAAGAATTTGATCGCCCGGTCGTGCTAATTCCATACGAATCAGTACTGAGAAGCATGTGCCCATCACTCCGGCAATGGCACCAAAGATGAAATAGAGAGTCCCTATATCTTTGTGGTTAGTTGAGAACAGCCATCGGACCAGATTTGTCGTAAAATTGAGATTCTTTTGTTTACTTCCTTATCAGAGAAGGGTCCCTCTTAGGGAGCTGGGGCTTCTTTTTTTTCTAGTAAGCTTCTTCCCTGTGTATTAGTTCCCCTTTTTGCAAAAAAGAATAACTAACTACATAGCTACTTACATAACATAAGATAATTTCAGAAAGTCACTCTCTCCAACCTTTTCTCTATCCGGCTTTCTAAAGTAAATATGAGATTTGCGTTGGTTTTTCCAACGAAACTAAGCATTTTTTTCTTTATCATTCGGAAGAGCTCTTTTTGTGGTCTCACTTTACCACCATCTGAAATGCGCGATACTTCGATTGGTGGAAGCCAGTCTATGAAGATTCCCCCTTTTCTTACGTGCAATTCCCCTCTTTCGGTAAGCATCCAGTATCTCATCAAATGAACATTGCTCTAAGCTTATCCTGTAGCTTATACGTCGTTTGAAAGCTGCTTCAAGGGTCCAACGAATAGCTAAGGTTTGTTGACGATCCCTGGCTACAATCCTGGGGACATCATAAATAGTACCTGCTCTTCCTACTCTTTCCACTTCGCATATGGGCTTTATATTCTCTAGGGCGTCAACCATAAGTTTGATTACATCGCGTTCAGTTCGAGCTGGGCGATGAAAAGTTTGATAAACAATAGCACGAACTCTTGTTTTTTTACCTTCTTTCATGCGAAAGTTGACCAACTTCTTGATCAATTGTTTTTGCTCACCATCCAAGTCCCCCATATAGCTTAGAATTTCCGAGCAATTGGAAGCCGCTTTCGATGACGAGGCCGAAGAATTTATATTACGCGATCGTTACTGTCCATCTTTATCAGCCAACTCCCCAGTTTCCAACAGTGACTGTCTCTGATCCCACACTCACAAATACTAAAAAATGAATTAGCGGACTTAGCCTATGGTGCTAAACCTGAAAGAATAGAAACTCTCCATATTCAGCTGAGCCTCTTGATCGGGATTACTTCGCTGCGGAAGAGAAGGAGCACTAACAGCCGGCTTAGACCACTATCCTATTCTCAAGGAGATTGCAAGTGAGTATACGAACGATAGAAGACTTGAGAAGAACTAGAACTCTTAGAATGAATCTCCAAGCTAAAGTTACTAAGGAGTGGATCTTCTATATGGACCCGAGACAACGAATGGGAGATTGGGTGAACACCTTTTCTATGCATGCACGTGGACGCGTCGATCACCCCGTCTTCTATGTATCAAGGGCGCACACGCCGGTGTACACTTCTCAACATACTCACAGAAACGAACACGAGCACATCGGACAAGGTGTTGATTGCTGTTTCCCCCTCGACTCAAAGCGTAAATCCCGTAGGCGCGCTCTCTCTTTTACTAGGGTAGGCTTTCTGCCGGTACACTGAACACCAATCTAGATTCTGAAAACGAAGAATAGCAACACAGACCTCACGATGATGAGTCTCAACACCACCTCAATTCATAGGAGTTCTCTCTCTCTATAGGTTCTACGTGCACATACGCATATATAAGGTGCCCTGGCTCATTCTAGTTGGGCTGCCCTAGGGGGGGTGTTGAGAAGACTGACTGTCGCTAGCGTTGAGATAAGAGAGGAGATAGAGACGCTAGCATCTTGTGAAGTGAAGGGCACATAAGCCGAAAGTTGCTAACGGGTTACTATCCCACGATATAAGTTATCGATCATCCGATTACCCATTACCACCTGATTAAAGAAGTAACGGAGTAATGGAATGGACAACTAATCGGGCTAGTTACCCGAAGACTGCGGGTTCTAGTCTTTTAGCTAGATGCTTCTCTGGCCTATGAGACCTTCTAAAGGCGGTTCCGCGGGTACACAATAAGAGAGGGTCTACTCCCTTGCTTCAAGGGGAGTATTTCGAAGAAAGCTTCCCTACCCTAGATCGATCCATGCTAATAGGATTGTTGGAGACATCTGATTTAACTTAGCAACAGCAAGATACATATCTTCGCAGGGAAGAACTTCAGAAGTTAAGAGGCCAGGAGCCGCAGGTATGTAGTCGCTTATGCGAAGCTTAAGGAAAGCAGGAAGAACAGTTAAGTTATTCTTTTTACTATTTTAAAGCGCGCTCCTACTCCTTTATGCTAAGTGAGACTGCTTGCAGGTGAAGCCAATGAAGCTCTTTCTTTTCTTAAGGGAATGTTTTCTTTGCTTTTAATGTTTTGAAGTCTTTTATATTCTAACTAGCTCGTAATCCCTTCTTTCCTAAGAGAACGGGCTAAGCAAGCAGTATAGAACACGCCTGCTGAAAGAACTAGTCTGTTGCTTTATCTTTCTATGAGAGATCGTAAGATCCGCTGACAGAAGGCTTGAGGAACTGCTCTCGTTGCCGGTGTGACCAATTAGAGTCGCAAGAAGTTTGCTGCTCGTTGGTAGTAGAATGCTGACTAACCGGCTCCGTCCTTCTTTGACGAAATGGATGCTGTAGGAGAGGTTGGGAAGGAGGGACTTCGATCATTCAACTTTAGCTTCTGAAGGAATCATGTCACTTGGAATTCCGGAAAGTGAATCTTCTCTTTCAGATTCTGGCCTTGGTATAACTTGTCTTTGATTGGGATTTCGGTTGAAAAGATGTTAGGCCGGTTCCTCATGTGCCTTAGAAGCCGAGGCAATCTCGATTGAAGCCAATTCAAGATTTTCCTACTAAATCTTTTTTATAGAAATAGCACTCGATCAAAGGGGAGCATAAGCAAGTTCAGTGGTTGAAACCTCTGTAATCGATCGATGGGAACCTCAAAGCTGTCTGAGGCAGGAGCAAAGTCATATTAGGCACTGCCGCAGCATCAACTGGTACAAGGAATAGGCATCGAGCAGAGAAGAGGCCGCAAGCACATTCATTGATGCATCGAATGCTAGTGTTTTCGCCTTATCCGCGGTTAGAGAATCCTCTGTCGGGATGAAGGCAGTTTTCTCTTTTTGAAAAAAAGAAATTACCCTCTTTCCTTCATCTCAGATGCACAGTGAATCACGGAGCGAAGACCTTTGATATGAATATTCCCGGTTTATGACCCTTATCGAGCAGGAAATAGGAATAGAATCTTTCAAAGAGCTGTTAGCAGGGCTTGTTCACGAGTAGGCTGCACATGAACTAGAAGAAGCCACAGACAGAACAGAATCGCTTGGGAAAGAAGGACTCTTTTTTACCGGTCCGGGAGAAAGAAGGCTACTCAAAGCTTCACAGATGACCAGTCCAACGGCATAAGTTGAAAAAATCATTCCCTTGAAAGAAAGGGCTACTAGCCTAACTCTTTAGAAGTGGTCTTCCACGACCAACGTCGAATAGGTAGCTTCAAGTTTTTTTTTGCCTAAGGACTCTCTTCTCTGGATGTCAAATCAGTTGCGAAGGACTGCTGTCGGATTGAAAAGAACAAACTGAGAACTTCTTCCCCAGCTACATATTTTGAAAAGGAAGGTGCTTCGACAGAAACTCCAGAAGGAGTGTATTGCCAGGCTTTGAATGAGAAGGGGTGGGACCCCCAGCAAGGATAGTCTGTTGATCCTGAGCTTTTTTAGTTTAGATGAAATCCTCAAGCAAGGAATAATATTATTTCACCAAGTGGGATGAAAGCCAAGAAGAAGGTAAGCTTCTTCTATCGGTTTTTTTCGGACAGCAACTTTATAGCTTCCTCCGCACCACTAAGAGTCTCAGTTACTCGAGAAAGACTTCTTCTTATTCCAACCGGGAAAACCTCTCTGCGAATGTCTAGCCTTCTCGCGAATTCCCTATAACTATATAATTTCTTAATATAAGAAAGGAAAGTCGAATCCAAGGGGCATATCTTTACTAGATTATGATTCGCATCTCGAAAGAAATGCATTGATAAAGGATCTCACCTTACTCTAAGAAGTAAGCAAGGAAACCCTCAAAAGATGTGCACAAGAGCTAAGCCTACTTCCCTAGCAACTTTCCTTCCTGATTCTTACTACTGTCTTGCTCGGACTGACTGGAATGAAGATCTCCTTCGTTTTCTAGAGAAGGCAGAAAAAACTAGATGCCTTTATCACTAGAAATGCAGAGGCTTGCCTTAGGACAGAAACTGCTGATATCCGAATGGCGTACGGAGCTGCTTACCCTAAGACTTCAACTCCATCTTACATCGAAGTAAGTTCGGCTGGATCGACAGCGGGGGGGGAACTCCAATATCCACTGCAACTCCAAGATAGTTGGAAAGAACTTCATTTTCATTTATACGAAAAAGTCTTTATTATTCTAAAAGCATAAGTAGTAAACATTTTCAACTAGGGTTCCCATACATGCAAACATAAAAAAGAAAACCAAACAAAGATAGTTAGCATAAATAGGAGTCTATCTCCAGTAAGCATCGGAGTAGATCTCTACTAAAAAAAGACAAAGAACACCATAAATGAAAACAAACACACTACTTTGCGTCTACAGACACTTATTTAAACATTATAAAAACTAAAAAGAGTCGACGGACTCCTCTCCTCTAGTCTCCCCTGCGGTTGGCACGATCAATAGCAGCTTGCACAATTAGTGCTTGCTGCTGCTGGACTAGGTCGCTCTTGTGTACATGGTTGAGATTCCTTTCTATGTCAAAGTCAGGGATATTATCTGACAGGACGGAAGGGAGGGGGAGTGGAGAGAAAGAGATCACATTCTATCCTAGGGCTAGGGAGAGGCAGATTCCAGCCTTCTTCCCGCAACAAACAATCGAGCAGAAGGTCTGGCTGTGCGCGAAGAAGGACTTGACTTCGGCCATTAGTTAAACTGCTTTCACGAGTTGTTAAGGTTAATTCAATCTTTCTCTCGCCCTTAGCCTGAGCCTATTCTTCTTCACGTGAAAATGAGCTCCATCTCCTATTCTGTGTTCGTGGATATCTGTACTATTGGCATTTGCCCATCAAAGCCCTTAATCAATAGTAAAGTCCGAAGGTAAGGCGCATTCTATAACAGCTCTTATTCCGTCAACAGGGGATTCTTCCACCATCTTTGTACTAACATTCTATGGCATCTTCTTCTCCTCCTGCTCCTGAGAATGCTATTGCTACTTTTTCTGATTCAATAGCCAACCCCACTAGTTAGTACAGTTCGTCAGTGAGTACGTGGGAATAGCCCAGTAATGAATAGATATATCAGTCACCGGGTGAAGACGCGAGGCGAAGCGTACCGTCTACCTAGGGCCTTTGCTCCCTGTATCGGTTAGTTAGTATTGGTTTATTCCTACCTCTATTGATTGATCAACCGATGGGATGGAATCTGGTCCTACCTAGCATCCATCTTTCATTCAAGCTATCTTACATATGTGAATTTGACCTATACGAGGGGGAAGTAGTTGCTCTTACGCCTTGCTGCTTCTCTTATCCCTAAATAAAAACCCCCTTTATAACCTAGGAGAACCACTGAAAGCATTCGTACTTGGTTCCTTACTCCAGCTGAACTAATGCAAACTTACCGATGTTCGAGGGGGCGGGGAAGAAGAATATAGATTACTTAACCCTTTTGATGCATAAGATGGAGAGCTGTGAGCAGGGCCCCAAGAGAGCTCCTCCCCATTGAGACCTTTTACAAGGTCGAATGAAGAGGGCCAGGATCTTGAGCTCTGTTCTGGAATCCAAACAAAGAAATAACTAAATAGGCAGCGAGCCGTTCAGATGAGACCCGAAGAACAGGAAGACCAATCCCTGAACGTAGTGCAACCTTCGGTCCTTCTGAAGCCGAGAAGGAACTACTTCTTTCAATCCCTGCTGCCCGGCACTGCTCCTCAAAACCACGCTAGCTGTTCAGCTTATAGAATTAAGCTAAATAGAAGGGAAACCCCGGGACGGGATACTGACTAGCTCGTCATGCTCAACAAACTCAAAAACAGTCGTAAAGCCAATTGATTTAGGGCAAAAAGCCACCTTGCCCGTCGCTTGCTTGGCGGAACTTGATTGAATGAACTGGATTACAGGGAAGGCTCAATCGCTGGAAGGAAAGTCCCACGGGATAGAGGGCAACGGCAACTCATACTGTAATTGGATAAAGTTACCACTTCAACTATATGGATAGCCCCCAGTATTATAAAGAAAGCATTCTTCGAAACTCGTCTGGAAATGACTACAATCGAGGGGTTCTATATAGCACATCCGAGTCAATAAGATCTCCAACTATTCATAAAAATCATCTGGAAGGCATACGTTAACCATACCACTAGAGTCTATATAGAAAACCTTTCCTGAACTACTCTACTCTCGTGCTGAAATTGCCTAGCCCTACCCTATTAAGTCAGTTCGAAGCAAGGATTTCCGCTAGTAGCAGAAGGGATTCTCAGGTGAGAAGCATTCGTCTAGCTAAGAGTGAAGCGCTTAGGGGAAAGGAAATAGACCCTCCTAAAAAAAAGGGGTTATCGGCGAGATTCGCTTTCCCGTCAAACTTAAAAAACGAACCCTGGCTTTGATCAAAACAAGTCTTCGTTTTCCCGTGTTTTTTGCCTTAAGCAAATTTCCTTTAATAGATGTTCTTATGTTTTGAAAAAGTTGCGTTTTATATAACTGTGAAATCTTGCAACTCACTTTCCCTTCCTAGAGGACTATTGAAATGCAAGAAATTCCATCTCATATATATGGAAAATCTTACTTTTCAATTGAGGAATATGGAATCTCAGTCTGATTCAACCTTTAGGAGCGATCTGTTCATCCAACTCTTAATATCGTAAGAGAATAACTTTTACGCCCAACAACTCCCATGCCTTTCTTGGTCGGACCAACCCAACCGGCGATTTCCGGCAAGTCTTTATGCATTTTTAGAGCAAGAAGCGGAACTATAGAGATTAAATGAAAAGTTTTTCTTACGATTACGCCCAACAGCCCACTTGAGCAATTTGCCATTCTCCCATTGATTCCTATGAATATAGGACACTTGTATTTCTCATTCACAAATCCCTCTTTGTTTATGCTACTCACTCTCAGTTTGGTCCTACTTCTAGTGCATTTTGTTACTAAAAACGGAGGAGGAAACTCAGTACCAAATGCTTGGCAATCCTTGGTAGAGCTTATTTATGATTTCGTGCCGAACCCGGTAAACGAACAAATAGGTGGTCTTTCCGGAAATGTTAAACAAAAGTTTTCCCCTCGCATCTCGGTCACTTTTACTTTTTCGTTCTTTCGTAATCCACAGGGTATGATACCTTATAGCTTCACAGTTACAAGTCATTTTCTCATTACTTTGGGCCTCTCATTTTCAATTTTTATTGGCATTACTCTCGTGGGATTTCAAAGAAATGGGCTTCATTTTTTAAGCTTTTCATTACCCGCAGGAGTCCCACTGCCGTTAGCACCTTTTTTAGTACTCCTTGAGCTAATCCCTCATTGTTTTCGCGCATTAAGCTCAGGAATACGTTTATTTGCTAATATGATGGCCGGTCATAGTTCAGTAAAGATTTTAAGTGGGTTCGCTTGGACTATGCTATGTATGAATGATCTTTTATATTTCATAGGAGATCTGGGTCCTTTCTTTATAGTTCTTGCATTAACCGGTCCGGAATTAGGTGTAGCTATATCACAAGCTCATGTTTCTACAATCTCAATCTGTATTTACTTGAATGATGCTACAAATCTCCATCAAAGTGAAGTGGTTATTTATAATTGAACAAAAGCGAGGAGCGAAGGCCGCAATAGCCATTATTTTCACTCTTTTTTAAATAAAAGAGACCGCCCTTGATCTGCTACCTCTCCACTTTCAATCTGATTTGGAAACGGTCCTTCGTTTGGTACATGTGGACTAGTAACTGACACAGGAGCATCTCCATCTCGACCAAAGTTTCATGTCTCGCTCGATAGCAACAGCCAAACCCTTCTCTTTGTCAGCTCGATCTGCTCTTTTTCTTGTAGAGGAATGTGGAGCAAGGACTCTCACAAAGATAGAACGGATCCCGATTGCTCTGTCACTTCATTTTTTTATAAAGTGAGAAGCCGTACCTTGCCACATGAAACTGGGTCTGACAATACCATTCTTATCCCGCCCCCCAGCCCCAGTGAGTGAGCAAAGCAAGCTATACCTGATACCGAGCAAGGAAACTTATCCTGCCACAGTGATCATGGAAGTAGCGAATTGAAATGAGAGTGGCAAGGAATTGACCAAGCAATCGGGATCCGTACTTTGTCATCGATCCAACTCCTACCTCTCTTTGTTTCTCTCAATCACATACGTAGGAAACATAAAAAAATGGGACAACCAAAAGCTTTAGCAACGGTCGGAATGACTTTTCTTCAACTTGGCGGTGGAGCTTTCAAACCTGCTCCGGATTTCAGGAGTATAGGAAGTGCATATGAGTTCATGAGTCAAGGTGCGCTTCTCCTCCAATCGAATCGAATATATTCTACTAAAGCAACAAAGCCAAGAGGAGAAGTATACCAGTCCGGCGCAATCAGCTATAAACCAAACCACTCCCTTTGTTCTGCAACTGGATGGTCTCCCGAAACAGGTCAACTGGTAAATCCGGAACATTCCCTTATTGAAAGAATGCCCCGCTTCAATCTCTTGCTTGCTTTGGTGCCTGGTCCAAGGAAAGGAGTCTAAGTCTGCCTTCAAATAAGCAATCACAAAGGCTGATCGGTCATAGGCTCCGCCCTTGTTTTAGATCTTCTATCTCTAGCATTGGCTAGCGAAGCAGTAGTGGCAGAGGTCGAGCTGGTAAGCTAGCTCATAGGGCCGGCTGTCGGATGCGCTAAGGATGCTTATTCTTTCGTGCT